TTACAACCTACACAGTCCTCTGTTCTTGGAGCAGGAGCAATTTGCTTAGCTTTACATCCGTCCCAAGGTATCATTTCCAATACATCTGTGGGGCAGGCTCGTACACATTGAGTACACCCTATACATGTATCATAAATCTTTACTGAATGTGACATTGGATCTATCAATTTTTTGAACGTTATCAATTTTCGATCTGGTAAAATCAGTAGTAACTGAATCATATATTGTAGACACCAGACGAATCAGTGGTTTACCAGAATTTTTTTTAATTTAATAATCAATCTACTTCTGGATCTGGTCATGAGAATGAGAGAGGTCCAAGATACTTTGATTTATTACGTTTCAGCAAACATGGTCATACGAGTTATACACGACACGCTAATTCTAATTGATAAATATTCTATATATCTGTCTTTATTTATATCATTACGACTATTTATTCAACAAATTCGATTGATTGATACGAGTTGATTTTCTGTTACGATAGATCGACGAAACAATAGCTGGCCCAATAGCTGCTTCAGCGGCTGCAATAGCTATAACAAAGATCGAGAAAATGTCTCCTTTTAATTGTCGACTATCAAATAAATCAGAAAATGTTACGAGATTTAGATTAACCGCATTCAGTATAAGCTCAAGACACATAAGTGCTCTAACCATGTTTCGGCTTGTGATCAATCCATAAATACCGATAGAAAATAAATAGGCACTCAAAATAAGTACATGCTCGGTCATCATTGACCAACTCCTCATCAATTGAGATTGATTTCAATATGAACAACAATACAATTTAACCGATTTGATTGACTAGAATATAACAAGTACGGAAAAAAGAAAGGTATTAGTAATGGATCGAACTCAAACCCATTCAATTGAATATATGAACAATAGAATATCAAAATGGAACTGAAGGGAAATTGATGTCATAATAATAACACAGAACAAAACACGGCCTTATTTATTTTATTTGATTTTGGATTTCTAATTCTAAGTATTTATTACTGACGAGCCATAGCAATTGCACCTATCAAAGCAACTAAAAGAATTATAGAAATGAGTTCAAATGGAAGATAAAAATCTGTTGATAAATGAATTCCAATTTGTTGAACGTTACTTGTCAGGTCCTGCTCTATAATCTGGTTTGATCTTGTAGTCCAAATAATCCCGTACCATGACGTATCTGAGATAGTAGTAATTAGTGAAAAAAGAATACTTGTACAAACCAGTGAAGTAACTCCATCTCCAACTGTCCAAAGATATAAATCCTTGTAATATTCTGAACCATTCATGAACATCACAGCAAATACGATTAAGACATTTACGGCTCCCACGTAAATAAGGAGCTGTGCAGCAGCTACAAAATAGGAGTTAGATGGAATATGGAATAAGGATATACAAACAAGAACCAATCCTAATGAAAAGGCAGAATAAATTGGATTGGTAAGTAATACCACCCCTAGGCCTCCTAATATAAGACCTGATCCTATAAATACTAAAAGAATATCATGTATTGATCCAGGTAAATCCATTATGTGTAAAATAAGAGATAAATAAGTTGAAATATTTCATTTTCATGACCTTACTGACCGGGCCAGGAAAAAAGAGGTTACCCTATCTTTCTTTTTTTTTTTCTTGTATATGCCTAATTGAATTGAATCTTAATGTGGTGTGGATTGATGTAGATACAGTTATTGGACCAATCCCGCTTTTGTATCCGAAAGAGTAGTTGAAATTTGATATTTCGAAATCATCACGGATATATGAATCTATTCTAAATCCAAATCAAGCCGTGATTCTCACCAATCAATAGTTATGTTTTGTAGTTACTAACCAACCAAAATGAAAGAAACTTCGCTTCTTTAGATCAAAACGGAATCTTAGTAATTGGTAATCGTTCTTGAATCAAGGGGGTTATCCGTGGCTATTTTTATTTGAGTCGAATTCATAATTGTTCGAATTGTGTAATCGCCAATTACTGACATTGGTAACCGACCCAAAGCAATTTGATTATAATTCAATTCGTGACGATCGTAAGTAGAAAGTTCATATTCTTCAGTCATTGATAAACAGTTTGTTGGACAATACTCGACGCAGTTACCACAAAATATACAGATTCCGAAATCAATACTATAATTAAGCAATCGTTTCTTTCTAATATCTGTTTCCAATCTCCAATCAACAACGGGTAGATCTATGGGGCATACACGAACACATACTTCACAAGCAATGCATTTATCAAATTCAAAGTGGATTCGACCGCGGAAACGCTCTGATGTGATCGATTTTTCATAAGGATATTGAATAGTTACAGGTAAACGATTCGCGTGGGATAAGGTAATCATGAAACTTTGACCAATGTACCTTGCAGCTCGTACTGTTTGTTGACCATAATTCATGAACCCGGTCACCATAGGGAACATATCGTGGATATCCATGAATAAATTGATGTTTCTTTCTCTTGCTTAAGAGAGGTTATGAATCTAGAATACCGTATTCTGTT